AAGTGAACTAAAAAGTTCCTTTTATAATTATCAGACTTCTAGTTATATAAATAATGCACCTAAAAGTAACGATACTCGCCACGATCGTTACGTGTATGATACTAATTCTCATTATATTTGGAATAATCACATTAATAGTTGCATTGACAGTTATCTTCGTTCTCAAATTTGTATTGATAGTTATATTTTAAGCAATAGTGACAATTACAGTGACAGCTACATTTATAGTTACATTTGTAGCGAAAGCGTAAATAGTAGTAAAAGCGAGAGTTCCAGTATAAAAACTAGCACAGATGGTAGTGATTTTACTATAAGTTCTAATAATTTAAATGTAACTCAAAAATACAGGCATTTGTGGATTCAATGCGAAAATTGTTATGGATTAAATTATAAAAAATTTTTAAAATCAAAAATGAATATTTGTGAACAGTGTGGATGTCATTTGAAAATGAGTAGTTTCGATAGAATCGAACTTTCGATTGATCCCGGTACTTGGGATCCTATGAACGAAGACATGGTCTCTCTGGATCCCATTGAATTTCATTCGGAGGAGGAACCTTATAAAGATCGTATTGATTCTTATCAAAAAAATACAGGATTAACTGAGGCCGTTCAAACAGGCACAGGCCAGCTAAATGGTATTCCCGTAGCAATTGGAGTTATGGATTTTCAGTTTATGGGGGGTAGTATGGGATCTGTAGTGGGCGAAAAAATCACACGTTTGGCCGAGTATGCTACCAATCAATTTTTACCTCTTATTATAGTGTGTGCTTCCGGAGGAGCACGCATGCAAGAAGGAAGTTTGAGCTTGATGCAAATGGCTAAAATATCTTCTGCTTTATATGATTATCAATCAAATAAAAAGTTATTTTATGTATCAATCCTTACATCCCCTACCACAGGTGGGGTGACGGCCAGTTTTGGTATGTTGGGAGATATCATTATCGCCGAACCCAATGCTTACATTGCATTTGCGGGTAAAAGAGTAATTGAACAAACATTGAATAAGACAGTACCCGAGGATTCACAAGTGGCTGAATATTTATTCCATAAGGGCTTATTCGATCCAATCGTACCACGTAATCCTTTAAAGGGCGTTCTGAGTGAGTTATTTCGGCTACATGCTTTCTTTCCTTTGAATCAAAATTAGATCAAGTAGAGCCTTAGAGTCTTAATTTAAATTTAATAAGAGTATTAATTTTTTAAAACTTAATAAAATTTTTTATGTGTGGTGATCAAGTAGTTATTTAATTTATAATTTTTATAATTTATAGGAATCAAAGTAAAAATACGAAGAATGGATTTTTTCTTTGGTAACATAAGATTTAATTGTAGAAAGAACCATCCAGATCATCTTTTTATCGATATTCCTGGTTACTAACCAGGAAATCCCGATTAAACAAAATAAAAGAGTGAATTCTTTCTTCCGTGAAATTGGTTAACAAGGTCTTGCATCTTTCTATATCTCCCGAAAATCACCCCCCACTAAAAATCCTTTTTGTTGGATCGTATTATTATAATGAATTCTTTGATAATTTGTAATAAATCCTTTTTTTAGTAAATTTTATAAAATTTTTAAGATTAAATTTATAAGACAAGAACAAGATAATAACTAATAATACGAATAATATAAAGGGTGGATTATCATACATATATTTCATGTAGAAACATGTAGAAAGATTTATAGGTCCATTTATTTACATATTTATTGGATTTTATTAATTAATATATATTTATTAAAACATATACTTATATACTCCCTATTAAGTATATATACTCACTTAGGTATACTTAGTATAATATAACAATTATATATGAATTATAATATATCTTTATAACAATATAAGGATAAGGTTAAAATATTAATATAAAACAATAAATATAACAATAAATAACAGGTACAAATATTAAATCGAGGTACCCATTCTATGATAACTCTCAACAGCTTCCCCTCAATTTTTGTTCCTTTAGTGGGCTTAGTATTTCCGGCAATTGCAATGGCTTCTTTATCTCTTTATGTTCAAAAAAACAAGATTTTTTAGATACAATAAGGACAAATCTTTTTTTTTTCAAGACTTACTTGGATCATAACACGGATATCTATTTAGTAGAAGTAGAATATGGTATAACATGTGGCTTCCTTCGGGCATAAGCTCTTATGTATGTATAAACATGATATTATGGGTAAATGAATTATAACTATTTTCAAATAGATCGGGATCGGGGAGAATTTCTGAAATGTAAAGTCAATATATCTATATGTATTATGTATTCGGAAATCATATATCATATGAAAGGGATGTTATTATTTTAGTTTGGATCTAAGAAATTCGATGAATTACCCCTAAACGTTCACATCATAATAGTGCTGGTTGATGAGAGTTACTTCGGAAACAAAAAAAAGTAAAATAAAATTTATTTTTGTTATTCTCCCAATTCCAATAAAATGCAACTAGGTCTAGTTATAGTATGAGTTGGCGATCAGAACGTATATGGATAGAACTTATAGCGGGGTCTCGAAAAACAAGTAATTTCTGCTGGGCCTTTATTCTTTTTTTAGGTTCATTAGGGTTTTTATTGGTTGGAACGTCCAGTTATTTTGGTAGGAATTTTATATCTTTATTTCCTTCTCAGCAAATAATTTTTTTTCCACAAGGGATCGTGATGTCTTTCTATGGGATCGCAGGTCTTTTTATTAGCTCCTATTTGTGGTGCACAATTTCGTGGAATGTAGGTAGTGGTTATGATCGATTCGATATAAAAGAGGGCATAGTGTGTATTTTTCGTTGGGGATTTCCTGGAAAAAATCGTCGCATATTCCTCCGATTCCTTATGAAAGACATTCAGTCCATCAGAATAGAAATTAAAGAAGGTATTTATGCTCGTCGTGTCCTTTATATGGAAATCAAAGGCCAGGGGGCCATTCCCTTGACTCGTACTGATGAGAATTTGACTCCACGAGAAATTGAGCAAAAAGCTGCTGAATTGGCCTATTTCTTGCGTGTACCAATTGAAGTATTTTGAAAAAAGGAACTGAAGAATGAATACTTTGCAAGAGAGAAAAAACTCAAGAATCCTCGTTTTTTTATATAGCATAACTTAACTGAAGTTTCTTCAGAACGCTTATTCGAGCCAAAGCAAACGTATATTAAATAATTCTAAAACAAAATTGTTTGTGTCCACAATTTTTTTTATGCGTATGTAAACCCACTTAACTCAATTCAGTAACAAATCTAAATAATAGATTCATCATATATTAAAACAAAACATTTCATAATAAATCATAATATAAGAAAGTAAATAAAGTAAAGAATTTTTTTTTTAGAAATATTTGATATTTTGATAGAACGGGAGTTCTTTCGTCTCGCAATCCAACTACTATTAATTTGAAGTGGGCTTTTTCTTATTCTATTTCTGTATTCTTTCTAAATTCAAGGACTAACCACTGTACTGAATCACAAAAAAAATCGGAAATAGATTCATGGGCTCGATAACTTGTAATAGAACTTATGCTTGATAGAAATAATAGAAATATTAGTATCGTATAGAGTCGACGAAGGAGGTGCGTTCAGTAAAAATTTTAAAATTCACAGACGAAAAAATGGCAAAAAAGAAAGTATTCATTTCCCTTCTATATCTTGCATCTATAGTATTTTTGCCTTGGTGGATCTCTCTCTCATTTAATAAAAGTCTGGAATCTTGGGTTACTAATTGGTGGAATACTAGGCAATCCGAAATTTTTTTGAATGATATTCAAGAAAAGAGTATTCTAAAAAAATTCATAGACTTAGAGGAACTCCTACGTTTGGACGAAATGTTAAAGGAATACCCGGAAGCACATTTACAAAAGCCTCGCATCGAAATCTACAAAGAAACGATCCAATTGATCAAGATGCACAATGAGGATCGCACGCATACAATTTTACACTTCTCGACAAATATAATCTGTTTCGTTATTCTAAGCGGTTATTCTATTCTAGGTAATGAAGAACTTGTTATTCTTAACTCTTGGGTTCAAGAATTCCTATATAACTTAAGCGACACAATAAAAGCCTTTTCTATTCTTTTATTAACTGATTTATGTATAGGATTCCATTCGCCCCACGGTTGGGAACTAATGATTGGCTCTGTCTACAAAGATTTTGGGTTTGCTCATAATGATCAAATTATATCCGGTCTTGTTTCTACTTTTCCAGTCATTTTAGATACAATTTTTAAATATTGGATCTTTCGTTATTTAAATCGTGTATCTCCTTCACTTGTAGTGATTTATCATTCAATGAATGACTGAAAAATGATCGAACGATCCAATTATAATATTTGTTACTTTGTAGATAAGCAAAACATTCAAAATTGTACTTATTCTTTCTACCCATCCAAGGGATTCCTCCAATATTCCAGTAAAATTATTTATATTTAAGTAAATAGCAAAATTATAGATAGGGAACTATACTAGCGACCTGCCTAATTTTATTGTATAAATTTTCGGGATCAATGATTGGACCATGCAAACTAAAAATACCTTTTTTTGGATAAAGAAAGAGATTACTCGATCCATTTCCGTATCGCTCATGATATATATAATAACCCAGGCACCCCTTTCAAATGCATATCCCATTTTTGCACAGCAGGGTTATGAAAATCCACGAGAAGCGACTGGCCGTATTGTATGTGCCAATTGCCATTTAGCTAATAAACCCGTGGATATCGAGGTTCCACAAGCGGTACTTCCTGATACTGTATTTGAAGCAGTTGTTCGAATTCCTTATGATCTGCAACTGAAACAAGTTCTTGCTAATGGTAAAAAAGGAGCTTTGAATGTAGGGGCTGTTCTTATTTTACCCGAGGGGTTTGAATTAGCCCCTCCCGATCGTATTTTGCCCGAGATTAAAGAAAAGATAGGAAATCTGTCTTTTCAGAGCTATCGCCCCACTAAAAAAAATATTCTTGTGATAGGTCCTGTTCCTGGTCAGAAATATAGTGAAATCACCTTTCCTATT